ATCATTCATTTTCATACTTCCTTTTGATTCCAAATTCTTTAATTGGAAATGAATAAAATCTCCCCAAGTAGGATTTGAACCTACGACCAATCGGTTAACAGCCGACCGCTCTACCACTGAGCTACTGAGGAACAACGGCAAATTCTATCCTATCTATATTATCATAGAATAAGATATCGAATAATATATATTAAGAGTTTGTAATATATTCCATAAGATAGATATCATATTCTTAGAATATGATTGATGCCTTGGTGGTGAAATGGTAGACACGCGAGACTCAAAATCTCGTGCTAAACAGCGTGGAGGTTCGAGTCCTCTTCAAGGCATAATATTGAGATCTATTATTGAATTGGAATAAGTTCGCCAGCAGATCACGAAGTTTTGGTGATCTTATCTATCTAATGAAATGAATGGAGAGTCCATTTTGAAATCGTCCCGCCTGCAACCCCCGTAAACCAACGGATAAAGTAGATTATATATTCGATTTAGGAGATTGGTGACTTACCCATTCAATGACTTTGGCACTCGACATTCAAAAAATGGGTACTGTACTCTCGGGTCGGGTGAATTCCATAATAGACGCCTGTTGGCATGCCAACCTTCTTTCTCCTTTCAGGACAGGACCTATCTGAAAAGAAAGAAAATTCTGTACTTATTGGTCGTGAATATCTGAATAACCCCGTGGATCTCTTTATTTGCTTCAAAACAAGTAGGCTCGGTCAACGGCAATATGGATTATCGATATTAGGGGATCTTCTCAATTGAAAGATCTCCTAATATCAACTTGAGACGACGAGAAAGAAAGTATCTATTTTATTTCATTATTCAGTGAAACCAATCGTTCGTTATTGGAAGAGATAGTAACAACCAGCTCGTCTGGGAAAACCCATTTTTTTCTCAACAATGTCTTTGTGATTTGAGCCAATAGGGTTCCGTTAGATAGGAACAGATTTGATAAATATTGATAACTTTCGTATAGAGTATTAGAACGAAAAGATTCATTTGATACTGACCTATTGGTTCTAAACCATCTCTCGCGATCAATCAAAAATTTCAAATTCGGTTCTTCCATATTCTTCCTAAACCACCTTTCATTTAGATATTTCCAATCTTTTTTCTTGGTTTGGGAAGTCAAAAGTACCTTTTCATCTGGAGAAAATTCTTGATCAAATTCTTGATGTGAAAACACAGGATCCTCTTGGAATAGCAAAAAGAGTGGATCTGGGGGGTCCCAAATGAATTGGCTTATTTGAAAAAAGCCTTGTTCGTTGGAAGATGTCACTCGTGTCTGGTCCTGCATGGTTCCATCCTGCAAGAACTCCGAATCATTCTCACCGTTTTCATCATAATCATCTTTGTCCTGAAATGACCCTTCCCAATAGGGAAATCTCAATTCATTGGACCCTTCGTCAAAGAGAAAGCCCCAAGGGCGCCACAGTCTAGGAGCCCAAAGTATGTGATTGAATAAATCCTCCTCTAGCGATTGCGGGTCGAAGACTCCTTCCCCTTGTTCGAACCCCGATTCATAGATTGATCTATGAAATCTATGATCAACGATCGAAGAATACCCATTTTGAATCATATTTAAGGGATTTCTTGGTTCGGACCGAAGAAGCAACGGCACTCCATCATTATCAAACCGACTTCCGGTCTCGGAGGGTCCCAGCAGAGCACCTTCTATTTCTAATAGCCCATGAACTAGATCAGAATCATTCTCAAGGAGTCTATAAGAAGTGATCCTATCATTGTTTTCATTAGGTCCGGGTAGAGAGAAAAAGTCTTGAGCGACCGATCCGGCAGAACAACTCAAAAGATAAAGAAGTATAGTTAATTTCTTCATGCTTGTTCCAAGTTCGAAGTACCATTTGTACAAATAAGAATCCCCCTCCTGACATGATGTCTTCTTCATATAGATAGATATAGGATCTAGAGAGCAATTACTGAGAAGTATATTTTGTGAAACAGCCCTCCCTATCTGATAAACAAGGATCCCATGATCCTGAATCTCTCTTATATGAGATCTAAAATCCCAAGTTTGTCTATGAAGAGCAGATCGAATTATATTAGTGTCTATAATCGATTTCTTTTGTATAATACTAATCGATAGCGCCTCATTAGTAAGTGCTACAAGATCAGGTACATTAGAACCTAGAGTTATAGACCCGAATCGATTAGTATTGAATATTTGCTTTTCCAAGTGAAATCCCCTAGTATATGAAAGAGTAAAGAAGTGCTTTCTTTGTTGTGGAATAAGAAGCCTTCGTATCTTAATGCATGTACTTAATTTATCCGGCGCTATTAAAGAAGGGTCTACTTTTTTTGGAAGATGAGTAGAAGCAATAACAAGATTATTGCTAGTAGAACCTTTTTCATAATCTCTGGAAAGAGAGTTCACTAATATACCCAGCGATAAGTCATCCGACTCATTCCTATCGAGATCATGAATGTTTGGAAGAAAAATTATGCAAGGAGACATTGCTTTTACTAATTCGAATTGAAGTGTGAGATAGAACTGGTCTAGTTTCACCACGTCCGGTATGATATCGGTAGATACCGGATCCTCCATACTTAGAAACTTCAATCGGCTATCAAGCTTACGGTCGAAATCGTCGCTATTATCCCTTTCATAATTATCGGGATTATAGCAACTACCCTCGGTATCAGGTAAAAGACTGTAAATGGTACCCTCTCTGTCATCAAACAGATCGTCCTCACTATACGACGTATCAAAACCCGTAGCAAAGTCCTCCAGGAACTTGTTTACAAATACTGTAATGAAAGGAACATAGGAGGTTGTCGCTAGAGATTTGAGCAAATAGGATTGTCCAGTTGTTATAGAACCTATCACTAAAATACCCCTAGCAGGGGATAGGGCTAAGCGTAGCGAAAAGGGTTTCCCATGAGATGGGAAATCCAAACAACTAGCCGCACACGGGATTTTTGAATAAGTGATTGTCTGATAATGAGCGAGGAATACCCGTCTTTCTGCTAAGCAGGATGTATTGAACTCATAATTCATTAGATCCTTTTTATGAATGTCAAATAAATATCGTAAGTAAATTGTTCCCGGTTGTTCAATCATTTGATAACCAGAGTTATTCTTTGATAACTCATCACTATTCGTCATACTCACTAAAATTTGATCCATCCTTTTTTCTGTCGTTAAGGTAGAGAATTCAAGTAAGAATTGTCTTTCTTTATCAGCAATTAAATCACTATTCGAGATCCAGGATTCTATTTTATCATTAATCCAATCACTATTCATGTTTTTTCTTTTTTTTATCAATGAATAGAGTGCTTTACTTGTATGACTTAAATGTCTCGTATTTTTCAAAAACGCGATTCGATTGATGGGATTTGGTATAATACTTATGAAATCCATGAGATTAAAACCTTTACCCCTTGGGATGTTGCCGCCAGAAGGCGAACCTCGTCTTTCTTCTAGAAAATTTTCGAATTGTTCTAGAGCAATTTGAAAAATATACTGTAACCAGAAAGAATTTTGTTCTAATGGAAGATACGTATCCAGAAGTTTTTGCAATTCAATGATGTAGGATGGAATCATCAACGATTTGACCTGTTCGAACTCTGTCTGTAACTCATTAGAGAATCGAGAAACAAAGAAAAGATGTGTATGAACTAAATATCCACTAATAAGAAGAAGTAAAAGGATTGAAAACAGGAACTCCTGAATATTTAGTGATCTCAGATGTGTCGATATGAATGGTGACTCATTATTTGTGTGAAAAAGATCTTCGTACACTTCGACAAGATAATTATGTAAACACTTACTCGAAATCTCACTTATAGGACCCTGTTGTGCAAGAAACAGTTTTTTCCGAAGAATTGCCTTGGCTCCATGGATAAGATTAGGCAAAATAGATAAAAATTTTTTCAATTTAGGACTCTTCTTTAGTATCACAAATAGGTCTGAAAAAGTCTGTATAAATAGGAAAAGTAGATTTTTTTGCCCTGTCCTGGTAAGGAACGACGGTATTATATATGGGTACAATGGCTTCCACCATTTGGAGAGAACGGTTGAAAAACTACTCTTTCTTTGAAACTTTCTATACATCTGCCCTTTTTTAAGGAATTTTTTGAGAGGTTTTTTTTTCCTCTTTTCGGATGGTAAAAATTTCTCAGAATATAGAGTATATAGAGTGTCACCCAAATCAGTGTCAAGCAAATCTATGTTTGAATCGAAATCCAAATACTTATGCAACTTCTTCCATTTTGGATCAGACAGATTAATAGCGGAAAGACGTTGACGATAAGTTCTTTCAAAATCCACTATTTCTTCCTCTGTTAGAGGTGTTCCAGAAATGTCCGCGATCGAGTAAATAGCTCTAGGAACGCGAGTTGGAAAATGGAAAGATTTGTACAAGTCATATCCGTCATCACCACTTTGCGGAAAATTATTTGCTATCAATATGTTAGAGACCTCTAACTCGCTTGGTGAAATAGTATCTCTGTCCAAAAAAGCATGTTTTTTTTTTCCGTCGCCCAAAGAAAATATTTTCGTTCGACTGAACAAGACATTGAGGAATTGTTCATACAAAAAATCATAATTACAGGACCTTTGCCCATAAAAAGAGAATCTTTTCTTACAATCGAAAGAGAAGTTATATGGATTATTCAAGAATCGAAGTCGATTTACTTTATAAAAAGAGGAAATCAATGAACTTCTATGAAAACATTTCACAGGATTCAGCCAATTGTGTTGATTTGCTATCTCATTGATCAATAATTTAGATTTTTGAGAAGTATAATAGTCATCCAATAATAGGGCTTTCTCTTTTTTCAAATGAACCGTTTGCAGACCTATTGATTCTAACAACTGATTCCCGAGTGCATCATTCATACGTTTCAATTCATCCATATGGATCTGGGACCTATGAACGGGCATACTCCCGAAACTCACAAAGAAAAAAGGAAGTGAGTTAGAGAAAAAGGGAAGAAGCTTGGACAAAAACAAACAAAGTGACTTAGAAAAATCTTTTTTGTCGATAACCTTAGAAAAATCTTTTTTGTCAATAACCTCAGACCAATCAATCGAATATGCATTCATATGTAATCGATCGAACACTACTTGAAAACGGCTATTCTCCTCAGAAATGAAATGGTCCAAATGTTCCTGGAAATTCTTGCTCCCCTTGGACCATTTGTATTTATCTGTATTTGGATCCTTATTCACGGATCTCTCGGTTCGATAAATAAAAATAAGAGGATCAAAGCATTTCTTCTGACTCTTTTTCAAATTTGAGAAACGTTGATTGATCATGTGTTTCCTTCGAGGTATATGATTCAGAATATCATTTTCATACCTTTGAATTACATATTCTAAGTTGCGATTGAATCGATTACCTTGAAAATAATTCCCACAAGAGGTCTGGACCCATTTTTTTATGATCTTTGGATAAAAAGATTCATTCGCTTCGTAAAAAAGCCGAGGCAGAACCAATAAAGATTTCTTTTTTGATTCATCCCTGGAGTTGCATACCTCACTCACAAATGGTTTATCATCAATTTTCGAAAAATCAATAGAAAAAGAGAATCCATTACGATACACCAGATCCGGCTTAGTTATTGAGAGATTGAATATATTTGCCATTTCTTGAAATCTCTCTTCTGATTGAAAATCGCGCTGTAACAAGTACCCCCCCCTATTCTGGTCATGGAATAGATCAAATAAACCAAAAACTAGATTTTGGTTCAAGAATGAAATATGATTTTGAACTGTCAAAAGTTTATCCTTTGCAACCCTATCACATCCTCCATCGGATGAAATAGGATGAATTGAGACATTCTTTTGTAAATACATGATTATCTTAACTATATTGGCTATTTCTTTATTTTCCGATTGCCTCGAAAGAACAAAAGAAACATCTTCTTCTTTCTTAAATAATTTCAGATCTTGAGCGGACTTCTCAGTAGGATTCAAATCCAGATGAAGTTCTGACCATCTGTCGGCGAAAAAAGAGCAATTATCTCTCTCAGAGATATTTTTTTCTTTTGGACCAGACAGGAGCGGAACAATCAACCTAGTCATGACCAACCTATTGATATTGAACGAATCTTTTGAGTCTTCCAATGGATCATTACCGGATCCAATGGAATTTATTTGTATAGGAAGAAGCCCTGTCAAATAAATATTTTTTTTTTCGATCATCCTTCGATTGTTAATACGATATATAAGGATCGCTAGTAGAAAAAATACAAAATTCTTGATCGTGAAATATCTTGTTAAACCGCGTGAAACTAGGATACTCCAAATTCTGGAGTCTAAGAGTTTTATCAAACTCTCTTGATGGAAAAAAATGTGAATGACAGATATCGCTGAATTGAATTGCGTCCAGGAATCTGAGAAATAGGAAGAATTCTTGCTCTCTCTAAAAATTTCTCGCAATTCTAAAATCCACATGTCTAACTCATTGTTCTTCATTTGATTCATATGACCCCCTTTAAAAAAATGAAAAAAGAAATGATCTTTTTTTTTATGTATTTATTTATATCTAATATGTATTTATATCTAAACTGAGATAGATATATCATCATATCAGTAACTTGATTTGATATTGCTATTTCACTGTTAACCTCTTGACCTAAAAAAAGTAGTCTGTCGTAAAAAAGTTGATGGTATAAGTCAATCCAAGTAGCTTCATCATCTCCAGGAACTTCAAAGGCTACCTTTGGAACACCTACTGGCATAAAAAAATGATGAAGTTGTCTGTCACCAGCATTTGACTTTGGTGTGAAGTTGTGCAGATTATATATATTTATCTATGATCTATATATATATATATTTTATATTCCGAAAAGAATATGAAATTCAGAAAATAATACGAATATTTTAATCTTCAAGTTTTTAGTTTTACTATATATCATATTAAGTATAAGATATAAGCTTTTTCCAATAGAAGAAGTTTGACCCCTCCCATTAATAATGTTTTAGTTTTCTTTATTGGTGGGGTCTTATATATTCCATTTTCATGTGCCTCACAACCCGAAAGAATTCGGGGGGAGGGGTCATTTCGTTTTTTGATCTAGAATGAATAGTTTCAAGAGATGAGAGAATTAAGAATACCCACTAGAAATACTAATCCAATCCATACTGATGTACCAGAAAAGACAACCTTTTTGTTACTTGACCAACCATCAGGAGAAGCAAATACAACAGGTACACTAATTAATAAAATGGATGAAGTAACAATTAATGCAAAAACAGCTAATTGAAACGCAATAGTCATGTTTATAATCCTCTAATTTACCAACAAAAGAACTATACCATTTGATCCCCCAACCCCTTTTGACCCCTTCAAAAAAGAAATAAAAAACACATTATCATTATGGAGGGTTTTATCATGAATCCATTGATTTTAGATGACACTCCTTATTGAGGCATGGATCGAGGGGTAGTTTTTTTTAGGCATGCTGGATCATGCATATATAATAGAATATATACGGATAGAGAACTAGACCAATAGATTCCCACTGGAT